CCTCAGCTCTATTTATTGGTCTAAGCAAAATACGACTTATTTGAAATAAATTGAATGAAGATTTTTTTGATAAAAAAATCTTTCTATGATTTCTGTGGTATTTGATATGTGCGATAGTTCCTTACCGTGTTAATTACCCATTTTTGGTCATTGAGATTCATTGGCAATACAATACAGATTAAGAGTTAGGAATAGATAGTACCTCCCTTTTCCCCCTTTCAAAAATGAAAACAAAAGCAAAGTTAAATGATTGAAGTTTTTTTATTTGGAATCGTTTTAGGTCTAATTCCTATTACTTTGGCTGGATTATTCGTAACTGCTTATTTACAGTACAGACGTGGTGATCAGTTGGACTTTTGATTAATTAACATCGCTTTTTTTTGACTGACCTCCTTCTTGCTTTCATATGCGGGAGGTATAATTCAGATTGCTGCTTAATTAGTTGCGAACAGTGGAATTTTGACACAATCGACTAAACAAGAGTGAAATCACGCTCTGTAGGATTTGAACCTACGACATTGGGTTTTGGAGACCCACGTTCTACCGAACTGAACTAAGAGCGCTTTTCTTGTTTTTTCGAAAAAACAAGAAAAGGCTATAAAGAGGACATTCTTTAACCCGCATCTATTTTGTGCGTATATACTATATCTATCATACATAGTATATCATAAATTACATAATTATATGTATGTCCAAGTTTATTAAAAAAAGATCGATCTAAAAAGGATCCCTCGTTACTGCTCGGAAGAGCAGTAATAGGTAGGGATGACAGGATTTGAACCCGTGACATTTTGTACCCAAAACAAACGCGCTACCAAGCTGCGCTACATCCCTTTCAATTGGTTTACAGTGTCATTGTAGAGAATTGCTGTCTTGTTTTCCACATCCTTCTTTTTTTTATTGGTATGTCAAATTCATTTCTTTTTTTTTTTTTGTCTCATATCAGATAACAAACATATAATAAAAAAAATTACTTTTTTTACGAGAATTCTCTCAATTTAAATTTCACATAAATAGGCGTTTCCATTGGAAATTTGAATCTATAAGATAGTTCTAGTATACAATATTTCAATTCTAATTTTAAAAATGAGGGGTCAAAGTTACGTATAAAAATACAAGAATGTCGTAACTACATGTACATCTGTAGTTATATATATTACTATATATAATGTAATACAATAAAGAAGAAAGAAGGAGGATTTCAAATGCGAGATCTAAAAACATATCTTTCCGTAGCACCGGTACTAAGTACTCTATGGTTCGGTTCTTTAGCAGGTTTATTAATAGAGATTAATCGTTTATTTCCAGATGGATTAACATTTCCTTCTAGTTATTAACATCAGAAAGGGTGAAGAAATTTAGAGATACAATCAACGCTCGGTGACTAACCCCCTTTTTTTTAGAATTCATTCTAAAAAAAGGGGGGGGTGAAAGGTCATAAAAACGAGGGTTCAGGATCCAATGAACATAGTACTAAATAGAACAAAAAAATATTGCTAGGGAAAGAGTATCCTATGAGATACTTTTCAAAAAATACTGTGATTTGACATCTAGTTTTCAAAAAATCATTCTATTGCTTATTATTTCATTTTTATTTCATTCCGAATTAATATTTATTGCAACGAAATATTTCAGAATTTTTTTTTAGTTAACAGCTTCCATTTTTGGGTCTTGTTCTTTCTGGATCCTAAAATAGAAGATTGGAGTGAATGAGAAATCCAAAGGAGGTTTCATGGCGAAGGGTAAAGATGTTCGAGTAACAATTATTTTGGAATGTACCAATTGTGTTCGAAATGATATTAAGAAAGAATCACCGGGAATTTCCAGATATATTACTCAAAAGAATCGGCATAACACCCCTAGTCGGTTGGAATTGAGAAAATTCTGTCCCTATTGTTATAAACATACAATTCACGGGGAAATAAAGAAATAGATCAAATTGAGTGCTTGTATGTCAACTTTTAAAAACAGGAATAATGCTAGTATCTATATCTATATTACATATATATAAATAGAAAGAAATAAATCAAAAGAAATCTACTCTTATATTCTTAATTCTATATAGAAATAGAAACTCTATCCTATATAGGAATCGAAATGATTTTTATTTTGATCTGATCAAAAGAAGATTTTATAGGTAAGGAATAAACAAATTATGAATAAATCTAAGCGACTTTTTCCTAAATCCAAGCGATCTTTTCGTAGGCGTTTGCCCCCGATACAATCGGGGGATCGAATTGATTATAGAAACATGAGTTTAATTAGTCGATTTATTAGTGAACAAGGAAAAATATTATCTAGACGGGTGAATAGAGTGACTTTAAAACAACAACGATTAATTACTAGTGCTATAAAACAAGCTCGTATTTTATCTTTGTTACCTTTTATTAATAATCAGAAACAATTTGAAAGAAGTGAGTCGACCCCTAGAACTACTAGCCTTAGAACCAGAAAAAAATAGACTTATCCTCAATTGAATAAAAATTCCAATCTGAAGGAACTCAAAAAGAGATTACTATTTTGTTCGAAAAATACAATCAAGAGTCCTAATTTTATTCTTACGTCTGTGTCTGTCATAAAAAAAAACGAAAAGAATCGTGGAAAAGAAAAAGAATCAATCTTTTTTTATCGACTATATACCCTCATTTTGTTTTCACGACTTTTTTTTATAATACTAATTTCTACTCTACCTTCCCCGGGTTCATTCTCCTTAGAACTCTATTGAAAATTTTTGAGTGGATTTTTTCCAATCCCCTTATTTTATGATCTCATTCGAAATCGTATAAAGACAACTCCTATTTAATAAAGCTATTTGTGCAAGTATTTTCCGATTAAGCAGTACCTGCTTCTTGTACAGATTGTGTATGAATCTATTATAACTATTGAATACCTCCATTTCTTGAATTACTGCATTTATTCGAGTGATCCATAAACGACGAAAATCCCTTTTTCTCCTACCCCTATCCCGATGAGCCGAAACTAAAGCTCTTATTCTCTGTTGAGTCATAGTTCGTGTAAGTCGTGAATGAGCCCCTCGAAAGCTTGATGCAAATAAACGAATTTTTGTTCTACGCCTCCGAGCTATATATCCGCGTTTAATTCTAGTCATTGAATAAATCAAACTTTGATGAATAACTAATTCTTTTTTCAGTTATTCTTTCCGCCTTTACTAGTCTATTAATAACCAAACGAATTATTCCAATGTATAAAAAAAAATTCCACTGGCTTTTGCTACTCTAACCTTCCCCACCACTAGTTTTTGCTAAGTATTTTTCTTTCCTTTGAAAAGAGAAATTGCCTCGATACTTGATATAAAAAACAGGAATAACTACAAAAAGTAGTAAATATAAATGAATAAATAGTGGGTTCCATCGTTTCTATGGTTACTTATAAAACGGTGAGGTCCTCTATATACACCGGAGCTCCTTCTTTTAATTAATCAATACTATTGGTAACTTGTACAATTCACATTCTTTGGCTCTACCCCATTAATATTCCAGTAATAGGTCTTTCACAATGAGATCCACTTTATACAGTAACGGTATTTCATTTTTAAAAGTGATTTTGTAGTTTACCCTCTTAGTCCGTTCTTTTCTTGCAAGAGTGGAAGCTTTTCTTTTAATAAAAAATGTAATTTCCCCCGCTTAATGGATAAGCATTTGTTATCATTGGGGGTTTTCTAAAAAATGGAGTTGATTGGATTTGTACCAATGTAAACCATAAGTTTCAGACACAATAGAAGATATGAACGATCTATCTTTTTTAACTAATGAATCGAGTTCCTCCATTCTATTTTAGTCACAGGTACTGATCATTGATATTTCAAAAAGAATTTCCTTTTTTTTAGTCTATGATCTAAACGAGTCGCACATACACCCGAGTACATGTTCCTCGTCGCTGAGGGCATCCCCGAAGCGCGGGGGATTTCGTGACATTTCGGATTGGCTGTCTTGTATTTCTAATAAGTTGTTTAATGGTTGGCATACGTAATCATATAAATAATGGGCTGGTTTAGATTGGTTCTAACCGGCTAATTCTGAATTACTTCTCTTCAAGATTCTCTTGAATCCATTTTTTTTTTAATATTGAAGAGAATATTAAACCAAACCTTTAATCTAAAAAGATCTAAAATTTGAAATTGCAGGTTTGCATGAAATCGCTCCTATTTTTTATTGAACCGCTACAAGATCAACAATTCCATGAGCTTGGGCTTCTGTTGCTGACATAAAAACATCCCTTTCCATGTCTTCGGATACAACCCATATAGGTTTCCCCGTTCTTTGTACATAAACCCTTGTGATGGTTTCGCGAAGTTTTAGTAGTTCTTCCGCTTCCAAGATAAATTCGCCCGTTTGTGCCTCATAAAAGGAACTTGCGGGTTGATGGATCATGACCCTGATGATATAAATAGAAAAGGTTCTTCTATTTCGCATAATGAAGCGAAATAACCAAAAAACCGAATAACCGTACAGGCATTTTTTGTGCATTGCATACGGCTCTACAATGGAATTTATGTTTTTTACCGTTCCTTTCAGGGAAAGAAAACAAAATATAGGTTGTATTATATTAGGTTGTATTATATGCGGATCCATAAATGATCCAATTACCATCCTTCTTGTTTCGAGGAGTTCAAAAAATACTATGATGGTTCCGTTGCTTTATATATCATTTTTTTTTATTCGTCTATGATTAAGCAATCCCAAAGTGTCTTTTTTTTTAATATAAATTTAGTAAATAAGCTTCCGGTGTGAAAACAAAGTTTGTGACGCTGAAATGTGCCCACAACAGAATAGGTAAGATACCTTTTGAAATACCCCTTCCGTATCTCATACTACTCTTTCGATATATAATCTAATTTTTTTTAATCTAAAAATTTTAATATCGAATTCGAAGTGCCATGCTATTATTACTTAACTAATTCATATTTCCTAGGGCGAAGGCATAGTCTGTTTTTTCTCGACAATTAAATAAAAAAACTCATTGGCGCCAAGCGTGAGGGAATGCTATACGTTTGGTAATTGCTCCTCCGACTAGGATAAAGGATGCTATTGAAGCGGCCAATCCCATGCATATTGTCTGTACATCGGGTCGCACAAATTGCATCGTATCATAAATAGCCATTCCCGATATTACCCATCCACCAGGAGAGTTTATAAACAAATACAGATCTTTGGTATCCTTTTCTATACTGAGATATATCATAAGACTAATAAGTTGATTCGAGATGTCGGTATCAACCTCTTGGCCTAAAAAAAATAATCTTTCTCGATAAAGTCGGTTGATTAGGATAAACTTTTCTTCCTTAGGAGCCGTACAGGCACCTTTTGATGCATACGGTTCAACAAAAATTGTGAAAAATCAATGTGTAGATTCCTCCCCCCCCCCCCCCCCTTTTTTTTTCATAGAAGGCTTTTCGTTCTAACTTAGAATGGAAGGGCTTGCTCCCTTTTTAAAAGTAAAAGCAAAAAAGAGTTTTGGCCCTTTTATTAGATAAAAAAAAATCCTATAATAAAACGATTGATTAAGCTTGTCAGACTAACTTATCATTGATTCATTTATATTTTTTTCATCGAGATTCAGTTGAAATGGCGATGGTTTTTTCTTGTTCCTGAATGGGCTTCTTCCGTTTTTATTCCGTTTTTTAGGTTTATGCTCTACCCCGAGTAAAGGGAAAAATTTGCCCGATTTTTATTTGCACATATAGGACAAATGAACCAAATACCGCGTCTTTTTTTTACGACTCCTTCGTTTTTTTTTTCACTTCATTTCTTTCACATGTCTTCTATTAAGTGGTCCACAAATTATTAATCATATTATTTGATTTGATCAACAGTTTGAGATCACCCTGTTTCAAAATTTTTATAATAGAATCTTTTATCATAATTTTTCATATCATAGAAGTAGTAATTCTAAAAATATTATATATTAATTATCAATTGGGTTTTGGCTAAACGGAGTCTGGATATTTCATTTTATTGGTCCGATCACGTAAACCATAAAAAAAGTTTGATAATATAATATCAATCTAAATACTACCTGCATTTAATTCCACTTTATTTTTTGCGCTTCGCGTTACAAATTTTTGATAATTCAATCAATCTTTTTGGGCGAAACAGAGGATATCTCGATCGAGGGAGAAAATGGGGAAATCCCATATAGCCCAATATATCTGACAAGTCACACTATATGTCAACCCAAGATGTATCTCCTTCTCCAGGACTTCGAAAAGGGACTTTTGGAACGCCAATAGGCATGAAATGAAAAAAAAAAGAGAATGAAGTTCTCTATTTCACTTTGATGTGGAAACGTAAGACTGGGGTTTCGTTTTTTAATAATATTATCCTTTTTTCCTACTTTATTAATAATAGTGAAATTAATCATATTTAATATATAAGTTGAATAAGCGAAAATAACCTAAAAAAGAGAGGTAAAGTAAGAAAGAATCCATAAAAAGAAAGGAAATTTTTGACGAATGGGCTTCTGAATCATGAACAAGAATAGCTATCTTGCTTCATATAAACTAGGATTCACCCCCATTGCGTATTGGTACTTATCGGATATAGAATAGATCCGCTTCCCTTTTTTCCTATGAATTGAATTGTTCCATTATTACTAAAAGACTAGAACAAATAGTAATCTTTTCTCCAAAAAATTACCTAAAAAGGGGGGGTCCATAGCATAGTTTTTCCAATGCAATAAAGTAACATAGTGTCTATTTTTCGTTGATAAAGGGGTATTTCCATGGGTTTGCCTTGGTATCGTGTTCATACTGTTGTATTGAATGATCCCGGCCGTTTGCTTTCTGTTCATATAATGCATACTGCTCTGGTTGCTGGTTGGGCCGGTTCGATGGCTCTATATGAATTAGCAGTTTTTGATCCCTCTGACCCAGTTCTTGATCCAATGTGGAGACAAGGTATGTTCGTTATACCTTTCATGACTCGTTTAGGAATAACCAATTCATGGGGCGGTTGGAATATTACAGGAGGGACTATAACGAATCCGGGTCTTTGGAGTTACGAAGGGGTAGCCGGAGCACATATCGTGTTTTCTGGCTTGTGCTTCTTGGCAGCTATTTGGCATTGGGTATATTGGGATCTAGAAATTTTTTGTGATGAACGTACAGGAAAACCTTCTTTGGATTTGCCCAAAATTTTTGGAATTCATTTATTTCTTTCAGGAGTCGCTTGCTTTGGTTTTGGCGCATTTCATGTAACAGGATTATATGGTCCTGGAATATGGGTATCCGACCCTTATGGGCTAACCGGAAAGGTACAACCCGTAAATCCAGCGTGGGGCGTGGAGGGTTTTGACCCTTTTGTTCCCGGAGGAATAGCCTCTCATCATATTGCAGCCGGGACATTGGGTATATTAGCGGGCTTATTCCATCTTAGCGTTCGTCCGCCTCAACGTCTATACAAAGGATTACGTATGGGCAATATTGAAACCGTACTTTCCAGTAGTATTGCTGCTGTCTTTTTTGCAGCTTTTGTTGTTGCT